TTTGGATAAAAAAACCAAGAAAGGCGGGGTCAAGTCAAACAGTCTTCTTCACAATCTACATACTAGGATTAGGAATGCGGTAGAAGGACTTCCTGTCATCTCATAGAAAAAGGATAAACAAGCTAAGGTCTTTTTAGCATTTCATTTTTTTCATCGCTAAGGGATAAAATGAGTTTGAGTCTTTTTACGAACTTGATGTTGAAAAATTCGCGAGTCTAGAAATTCATTTCGGACAATTGAACCTTCTCGAACTGCTTCTTTTTAAGAACCAAAAAGATTTGTGCCAAAATAACAGCGGCGAAGAAGAGCAAAAGACCTCGGACACGGAATAGATCTTGAAGTACAATTTCTGCATCTCCTTGACCAAATCCGCCCACATTAGGGTTACTCGTCAACGGTTGATCCAATTTGATAGATTCGCCTTCTGAAACGAGAAGTTCCGGCCCTGGGGGGATAATATCAACCACTAGACGTCCATCCGATGCATCCGTTATGGTTACTTCGTATCCCCCCTTTTCTTTTCGTATGATTTTACTTACTATACCGGCTGCTGTAGCATTATAAACTGTATTGTTACTCTTGCTCCCGTCGGGATAAATCTGACCTCTTCCCCTGTTTCCGCCGACATATATAGGATATTTTAAGAAGTGACTATCTTTCTTAGTAGCGGGGTCTGGAGAAAGAATAGGAAAGGTGATTTCACTATAGTTCTGACCGGGAACAGGGCCTATGACAAGAATATTTTTTTTATTGGGGCGATAGCTCTGAAAAGACAGATTGCCTACCTTTTCTTTCATCTCGGGGGAAATACGATTGGGAGGGGCTAATTCAAACCCCTCCGGTAAAATAAGAACAGCCCCGACATTCAAAGTGCCCTTTTTACCATTAGCAAGAACTTGTTTCAGTTGCATATCATAAGGAATTCGAACAACTGCCTCAAATACAGTATCGGGAAGTACCGCTTGTGGAACCTCAATATCCACAGGCTTATTAGCCAAATGACAATTGGCGCATACAATACGCCCGGTCGCTTCGCGCGGATTTTCATAACCCTGCTGGGCAAAAATGGGATAGGCACTTGAAATAGATGTCCGAGTTAGCATATATAGCATGAGCGATACGGAAATGGATCGAGTAATCCGTTCCTTTAGCCAAGAAAAAGTATTTCTAGTTTGCATAGTCCAATCAGTGATACGGAAAATTTCTACAATAAATTGAGTAGGTTACTAATCGAGTTTCCTATCCACGATTCTGCTATTGACTGGAATATTGTTATGGGAATAATCTATAGGATCAATCCCCCGGGTTCATCGAAATGGAAAAAGTAAGGACGATTTGCAATGCTTTCCTTATGTACAACTACAAAGTAAAAAACATTCGAATTCGATGAATTTCATATTCATAGATCATTTTTCACTTATTGAATGATAAATCACTACAAGTGACGGAGATAGACGATTTAAATAATAGAAAACCCAATATTTAAAAATGCTATCGAGAAGGACTGGAAGAATACAAACAAGACAAGATATAATTTGATCATTATGGACAAACCCAAAATCTTTGTAGACAGAGCTAATTAGTAGTTCCCAACCACGGGTCGAATGAAATCCGAGACATAAATCTGCTAATAAAAGAATAGAAAGCGCTTTTGTTGTGTCACTTAAGTTATATAGGAATTCCTGAGTCCACGAGTTAAGAATCCCAAGTTCTTTATTACCCAAAATAGAATAACCACTTAGAATAAGGAAAGAGATGAAATTTGTCGATAAGTACAAAATCGTATGAATACGATCCTCGTTGTGCATCTTGATTAATTGGATTGTTTCGTTCTGGATTCCTATACGAAGGTTTTGGAGAGGTGTTTCCGCGTATTCCTTGATCATTTCGTCCAAGAGGAGAAGTTCGTCTAATTCTATGAATTTTTCGAGAATACTCTTTTCTTCAATCTCGTTCAAAAAAGTTTCGGATTGCGCAGTATTCCACCAATTAGTAACCCAAGATTCTAGACTTTTATTAAATAAGAGAGAAAGAGACCGGGGCAAAAAGACTATAGATGCAAGATATAAAAGAGGAGTGAATGCTTTCTTTTTTGCCATTTTTTCATCTATGAATTGTTAATGAACCCTCTCAGTCGTCGACTCGAGGCCCTCTAATATTTCGAAAAATTTCACTGACTCTTAGGAGTCAGGGAGCGAATAATTAAGGGAAGTTTCTGAAGAATCTTGTGATGATCAAAAATGAGCAGCAAACCAAAGCAGGAATTGGCTAGTTATCCTTAATCGTTATAAGGGATCCAATTGTTTGGACAGTAAGGAGCACAAAAACAGATAAATTAAGGCGTGTCGATTGAAAAAAAAATTTTTACATACGATCTATCTGAATCTAAAGTTTCAATTTCACCAAGTCTGGATTTTTCTATTTTGATTTATTTATAGATATTGGACTTAAAATAGAAAATAGAAACTGGGAAAGTTTTTTTCTAAATGGTTGAGTATGCGAGAAATCTATTATTTCAATTTGTTACTTCTTGTTATTATTGAATTGTGTAGATTTACATACCTATAAAAGACCCCAAAACAAAAAGCGTTTTGTTTTCTACTTCTCCCTTATACGCCTACTTTAGCTCGAATCCATGTTCGGAATAAACCTCAGTTTAGTTATGTTATAGAAATTCGTGATAGAAACAGAGGATTCGTGAGTTTTTCCCCTCCTGCCGAGAAATTTTCTCACAGTTCTCAAAAGACTTCAATGGGTACACGCAAGAAATAGGCCAATTTCGCAGCTTTTTGTTCAATTTCCCACGCAGTCAAATTCTCATCAGTACGAGTCAATGGAAGGGCTCCCTGTCCTCGGATATCCATATAAAGGACACGACGAGCATAAAGACCCTCTTTAACTTCTATTCGGACGGACTGAATATCTTTTATAAGGAATCGGAGAAAGATACGCCGATTTTTTCCGGGAAATCCCCAACGAAAGATACACACGATTCCTTCTTTTCGATCGAATCGATCATAACCACTACCTACATTCCAAGAAATTGTGCACCATAAATAGGAGCTAATAAAAAGACCCGCGATCCCATAGAAAGACATCACAATCCCTTGTGGAAAAAAAACAATTTGTTGAAACGGAAATAAAGATATCCAAGTTCTACCAAGATAACTGGAAGTTCCAACCAACAAGAATCCTAATGAACCTAAAAAAAGGATAACAGTCCAGCAGAAATTACTTGTTTTTCGAGATCCCGTTATAGGTTCTATCCATATATGTTCTGATCGACAACTCATACTTGATCTGGTTTCAGTTTCTTGGAATTGAGAGAATATCCCAAATGAATTTGACTTTAGTCTTTCTGTTTCCGAAGTAACTCTCATCAACTAGCACTAGTTTGATAGGAACTTTTAAGAGTAATTCATTAAGGAATAATTCATTAAATTGATTAGATCTAAACTAATAACATATCCTTCGTACGACCCCACTAAAGAAAGATAGCCACATACTCCATTTACCCATATATCGTGGTTCTGCAGATATAAGAGTTTTTCGACGGAAGCTGCTTATACCATCTTTCACTAATACCGGCGTTATTATAGAAGTCTAAAACCAAACGAGTGAGATTTTATCCCATCGGTTCTAAACAATCTTATTTTTTTGAACATAAAGAAATAAAGACGCCATTGTGATTGCCGGAAATACTAGGCCTACTAAAGGTACCAAAAAAGAGGGAAAGTTAAGAATTGTCATAGAATGTGTACCTCGATTTACTATTTGTACCTCTTATTATTATTTAATCGATATTCTATTATACTAAAATATCGATTAAATAATAAATAGAGGTACAAATAGTCCGTGTTCTTAATCGGACTCTGAATTTTCCTCTTTTTCGAGTTGTCGTAAACGTTCGAGAGCACCCGTCCAATATCCAAGCTCCGCAGTATATCTGAAGTCGTCCATGTTTTCTTGGTGGAAGGCCTCGATCGATCGGCAGGCAACGGCAATTTTTGCCGTTTGCCAAGCCATCGGAGTTTTTGAAATTCTTTGTAAATTTTGATCGATTAAGTGGCCGCCTTCCACTCGGGCAAGGTCGAATACATCTGCAAAACCCCTCACGGATAAGCCCTTATGAACAGCTTCGTCACACCTCTTCAGAAGATACATAAGGGCCATTTTCTCAAACAAATTCCTTGTTTGAGGACCTCTCTTCAAAAGATGCATAAATGCACGTGCAATTGTGTCAAACAAGGAATTTGTTTCAAAACCCCTCTTCACAAGATATGCACGTGCAAGTCTACCAAATACAGAATTGGTTTCAAGCCCCCCGTTTAACACATACGTAAGTGCCAATCGGTCAAACAAGGAATTTGTTTCCAATCCTTTGTGGACCAGATACGTAAGTGCGATTCGGTGACTCAAAGAATTTGTTTCAATCCCCCACGTTAAAAGATACCTAAGGGCAAGTCGGGCAAAGAAAGAATGAAGTTTCATATTCCAAAAAAGACGGAATACTTCGCTGTCTAATGGGTAATCGGTAAAGTGCATTTAAAGGGCCTCCTTTGTTTGTTTTTTTTTTCTAAGAGATGGAATAAAATAACATAGAAATGGATTTCAATGAAAATTTATTTCCATTGCAATCCATTTCTACCAATTGCTAAGAATTTTGAATTTTCTCTTTAGTCGAAATTCGAAACAAAAATTTTTTTTCTTTCAAATTCCTTTTCTTGGGAGAAAATCCTAAGTGAGACTGCGATGAAAAGAAGAAAATTTGGATAAGAGCAATAATTAGTTATACTGACTATAACGAAAAAATTGAAATAGGTGTGATGGAAAGAGGATTTCCGTGGATGACTCTTCAAACGAAACATGCCCTACAGTAAACAAAGGAAACTAGACGGTTCGATCAAAAGAAATTCTTGCTTTAACTAAACAGTTCTGGATTTCAAGTCGAATTGGCGAATCCGGTCTATTTCCACATTCATAGGAGTGCGTCTATGCTT